GGAAAGACAGAATATAGAACCTAAAAGGATAATTGAAGTGGTTCGTCTTCGAATCGACTTTTTGACCCCCCAAAAAAACAAAAAGACTAAAAAAAAAGTAAATTCAAGTAAAAGTTTTCGTTTTTCGATAGATCCTTTCGATGTATCGTGGAACACTTTTTTATTATTATTCGATATCGTATGGGCAATTAATTAACCTATTACTAGACTGAATGCAATCACTTAAAATAAGTAATAAGGTATTATCAGGTCGTTCGCTTCCCCCAAAATAAAATGGATTAGATCCTATTGAAAAAGAAAAGAAATGATCAAAAAATTGAAGTTATTTGCAAATCGAATTCTGTCATTCCAACTAAAATTCAATTTGAGTTTTGAATGAAGTTACATGATACACTTCTTATTACTATTACTTTAGTCAACTCCCAAATTGGACAAAGAATCTGTTGACGTTGATTCGGAATCACAGGATTGGTCGATGTCACATCTGATGAATCAATTTATTTTACCTATGTCACTCTATCTCTTTTTTAGTATTATCTATACTGACTGATGAATCAAAAATTTTCCATTGGAACTAAACTAATTCTTTTAATTGGTTTTTATTACCCTCGTATCTGGGAAAAATGGAAACTTAGGTAAGTGTTTTATCAACATATGTAGCAAAAAAACATATCTAATTTAGCCCTTTCATGCTTACTATAACTAGTTATTTCGGTTTTTTACTGGCTGCTTTAACTATAACCCTAGCTCTATTTATTGGTTTGAACAAGATACGACTTATTTGAAATGAATTAACTGGATAATTCAGAAAAATCTTTTTCGGAGATCCCGGATATTCTATGGTTCTTTACCGCACCAATTGCCAATTCTTTTCTTGGTCATTGAGATTCACGGATAATTAAGATTAATATTTAGGGATAGATCTTACCTCTTTTTTTTATCTCCTTAAATAAACCGAAATGATTGAAGTTTTTCTATTTGGAATCGTCTTAGGTCTAATTCCTATTACTTTAGCAGGATTATTCGTTACTGCATATTTACAATACAGACGTGGTGATCAGTTGGACCTTTGATTGAGTAGAGTAACATTTCTTTTTTTGATTGACCTCCTCCTTGCAGGAGGTCATTGCAATTCAACTTTGTTTTGTTAAGTGATTTTATCATGATTCGATATAAGATAGACGGAATCACGCTCTGTAGGATTTGAACCTACGACATCGGGTTTTGGAGACCCGCGTTCTACCGAACTGAACTAAGAGCGCTTTCAAAAGAAAAACTCTTTTTTTTCCATTTCTAACAGATTAAAGTTCTAACGGATTTAGCATACGTATAATATCCAACAATTAAAGATTATGCCCCATTTTAATGGCGATCAATTAATCCCTCGTTACTGCCCATAGGAGAAGTAATAGGTAGGGATGACAGGATTTGAACCCGTGACATTTTGTACCCAAAACAAACGCGCTACCAAGCTGCGCTACATCCCTTTTCAAAATTGTTGTACAGTGTCATTGTACAAAATCCGTGTCTTGTTTTCCACATCGTTATTTTATCCTCCATTTATATCCAACTTTATTGTCATTTCTTCTTTTTGGTTTCATATAATAAAAGAATTATATACATTTGAAACCCAACCTAACGTATAACAAAAGAATTAATATTTATCAGTAATGCTCGGGAGGAAGGGGTCATTTTTTTTCTTTTTGTGGGACAGACAAATCTCATCTATTGGTTCATTGGACATATCCACTTTAGTTAGTAATTCCGCGTAAAAATAAATACAAATGATCTTGAACTACAGCATCTGACCATATATGTATTACAATAAAGAAGGAGGATTTTCTCAATGCGAGATATAAAAACATATCTCTCTGTGGCACCTGTGCTAACTACTCTATGGTTTGGGTCTTTAGCGGGTCTATTGATAGAAATTAATCGTTTATTCCCAGATGCCTTGTCATTCCCTTTTTTTTAATTTTCGTTATTGATATGGGAAGAAATGCGGAAATAAAATTCCACATGCCGTGACTCAAATTTTGTCTCCCCTTTTCAATTCTTTAGGATAGGAAGGAAAGACAAAAAAAGTGTATTGAGCCTTCTAAAAAATCCGGTAGATCCAAGATCTAATTTAGGAAAACAGAAATTCCATTTTAATTTGTAGCCAATCTAGGGTAGGCTGCACGAACTCATAGCATAGTAAGAAGATACTTAACTGACATATTGGGATTTAGGATATAAATAATTGATAGTTAGAAGGAAATTGTATTACTTAATTATTACTCTAATTTTGTATTGCTTAACTTAAATAATTACTCTATTAATATTCTATTAATTAGATAATAACAAAACAATAAGTAGAATGAAATAAGTACAACGAAATCTTTAGAAATTGCATTTCTCGTTAGTACCTTCTATTGATTTTTTTCGTCTTCTTCGGTTCGGATCGAAACTAGAAGAGTTAAGTTAAGTCGATCCAAAATCTAAAGGAGGTTCATGGCCAAGGGTAAAGATGTCAGAGTCAGAGTTATTTTGGAATGTACCAGTTGTGTCCGAAATGGTGTTAATAAAGAATCGTCGGGCATTTCTAGATATATTACTCAAAAGAATCGCCACAATACACCCAGTCGATTAGAATTGAGAAAATTTTGTCGCTATTGTCACAAGCATACTATTCATGGGGAAATAAAGAAATAGATCGAAGGGAACATCATGTGTTCGATCTTTCCAAGGAATAGTAAGAGTAAGAACTTAACATATATAATATACATATTATGTACAAATAAAACCGGATTTCATGTAGATATTATGTCATGTGTATAGATAGATAATATATGAATCAAATAATATAAATAATATATTAAGCCCTATTTCGGTTGGATCTGAAATGAATAAAGGAAGAGAATTTTAGAGATAAGGAATAAACCATGGATAAATCCAAGCAACCTTTTCGTAAATACAAGCGATCTTTTCGTAGGCGTTTGCCCCCAATTGGATCGGGGGATCGAATCGATTATAGAAACATGAGTTTAATTAGTCGATTTATTAGTGAACAAGGAAAAATATTATCTAGACGAGTGAATAGATTGACCTTGAAACAACAACGATTAATTACTATTGCTATAAAACAAGCTCGTATTTTATCTTTGTTACCTTTTCTTAATAATGAGAAACAATTTGAGAGAGCCGAGTCGATCCCAAGAACTACTGGGCCTAGAACCAGAAATAAATAGGCATACTCCTCAATTGACTCAAAACTCCAATCGGAACTTAAGCTCAGATTGATGTTTTGTCCGAAAAGGTCTAGAATCCAGATTTGATTCTTGTGTTATAAGAAAGAAAAAATGCGGGAAGAAGAAATCTTTTTTTTATTGAAATATGTTCGTTCATTCCTACTACTTATCTTAATGGATTTTTATTCTATATCTTCCCGGAGTTCATTCTCCGGGGAATTCTGTTTCAATCATTCCTGTATATTACTTTAGAATCTCCTTTATTTGATGATCTTATTGGAAATCATGTAAAGACAATTCTTATTTGATATAGCTATTTGCGCAAGTATTTTACGATTAAGAAGCAATTGCTTCTTGTACAGATTGTGTATAAATCTACTATAACTATAGAATACCTTATTCTCACGAGTTACTGCATTTATCCGAGTGATCCACAACCGCCGAAAATCCCTCTTTTGCCTGCCTCTATCTCGATGAGAGGAAACCAAAGCTCTCATTTTCTGTTGAGTAATCGTTCGAGTAAGTCTTGAATGAGCCCCTCTAAAGGTTGATGCAAATAAACGAATTTTTGTTCGACGTCTCCGAGCTGTATATCCTCGTCTAACTCTGGTCATTGAATCAAATTAAACCTTAATGAATAACTAATTGATTTTTCTTCTTTCAGTCATCCTTTTCCCCTTCCCCGGTCAATTAATACCAAAACGGATTATTCCGATATATAAAATCTCAATTCCAATGGCTTTTGCTACTATGACCTTCCCAACCACGATTTCTAATTCTATTCCTTCCAGTTATTTCACCGGGAAATAAGACAGTCTAACGATACTAAATAAAAAAATAGTGGGTTCCATCGTTTCTATGGTTACCTCTTAAACGGTGAGGTCCTCTCTATACACCGGAGCCTCTTCTTTCATTTAATCAAATGTTATTGTGAACTTGTATAGTTCACACTCTTTGGCTCTACCCATCAATTATACAGTAATAGCTCTTTCACAATACGAATTATTCATACAGTGACGGCATTTAATTATGAAAGTTGGCTAGGTAGCTGACCCTGTTAGTCCGTTTTTCAAGAAAAGAAGCATAACTTTTTTGCTTCTTATAATACTATTTCCGCCGCTTAATGGATAACCGTTTGCTACCAATGGGGAATTGCTTCTTATTTCAAATCTAGATGATTGGATTTGCACCAATGGAAACCATAAATTCCATATATCTATACAATATAGGTATATGATAGATCTTCTCTATCTATCCTATTCATTGGTACTGATCATTGATACTGAAAAAATGGTCTCATTTGTTCGAACTCATGATCTGAATGAACGAGTCGCACATACACCCTAGTACATGTTCCTCGACGCTGAGGACATCCTCTAAGAGCGGGAGATTTCGTAACATTTCTTATTGGCTGTCTTGTGTTTCTAATAAGTTGTTTAATAGTTGGCATGTCGTATGTATATATCTATATATAGAATAAAATGAGTTGGTTTAGATCGATCTTAACCTGATGATTGATGATTATGAATTATTTCTATTCAATATCAAATCACAGAAAATTCGAATTATGGTTTGAAATAGATTTACACGAAATCCTCAGTATTTTCGTTTTCGACCGCTACAAGATCAACAATGCCATGAGCTTGGGCTTCTGTTGCTGACATAAAAACATCCCTTTCCATGTCCTCGGATACAACCCATAAAGGGTTGCCCGTTCTTTGTACATAAACCTTTGTGAGGGTTTCGCGAAGTTTCAGTAGTTCTTCCGCTTCCAGGATAAATTCCCCTGCTTGTGCTTCATAAAAAGAACTAGCAGGTTGGTGAATCATAACCCTGATGATATTGATATAACATCATGAACGGTTCTTCGATTTTGCATGATTGAGCTAAACTCAAAAAGGGATAAAAAACTACCAAGAAGAAAAAGAAAATCGAATTGAACAACCGTACAGGCATCTTTTGTTCATTGCATACGGCTCCGCAATGGAATTGACTTTTTTTCTTCTCTTCGATTCTATCGAAGAAAGAAATAGAATCCATCCGATACAGATCGTTGAATGATCCATTTACCACCCTTCCTTTCGTAGAAGTAAAAAAAAATACTATGATGGTTCTGTTACTTTCTATATTTATCTCGTCTGTGATTTAGCAATCCCAAAGTTTCTTTCTGATACGATCAAATAAGGAAAAAATGATCTTTTTTTTTTTCATTTTCGTACTCGTTCTTTCAGAATATAAATATCTGAAAGAGACCGACTTCTAGTGTGGAAGCAAAATGGTTTGTGACGCTGAAATGTACTCCCGACACATAAGAGCAAATCGGAAATAACCTTTGTTTCATACTACTATTTCGATACAAAATCATATCTTATGAAAAAACAATACAAATTTGTTAATATCGAACTCGAAATGCCATGCTATTATTACTTATTATTTGATTTATAATCAATATGGCGAAGGCATAGTCTTCCTTTTTTTTTTCAAATAAAAACTCATTGGCGCCAAGCGTGAGGGAATGCTAGACGTTTGGTAATTTCTCCTCCGACCAGAATGAAAGATCCCATTGACGCGGCTAATCCCATGCATATTGTATGCACATCAGGTGGCACAAATTGCATAGTATCATAAATGGCTATTCCTGGTATTACCCATCCGCCGGGAGAATTTATAAACAAATAAAGATCCTTAGTATCATCTTCTATACTGAGATATACCATGAGACCAACAAGTTGATTCGAGATCTCGCTATCAACCTCTTGGCCTAAAAAAAGTAATCTTTCTCGATAAAGTCGGTTGATTAGGACAAAATTGTATCCCTTAGGAACCGTACGTGCACCTTTGGATGCATACGGTTCAAAAAAAATTTCGAAAAAAAAGAATCAATGTGTCGATTCCTGTTTTATTTCTTTTTTTCTATAATAGGTTTTTGCTTTTTTTTTTTGAAGGGTCCTCCATTAAAAAAATGATATGAGTTTTGGCTCTCTTCCCTCAAAAAAAAAGAATTGACTGAACTTATTAAACTAACCTCTCATTGATGTATTGTTTCATCGAGATTCAAATCACGATGTCATTTTCTTGTTCCTGACTGGGCCCCTTTCAATTCTTTTAGGTTCATGGTCTACTCCGGGAAAAGATCCGTCCGAATTCGATTTGCACATATAGGGCAAATGGTCTCAGTACCACTTTTTTGTTATGATTTCTTTTTTTTTTTTTTATTCATTTCGTGTCTTGCTTTCCCCAAACTATTTGATGTATTCATCATACTATTTCATTGGTTGGCAGTTTAGGATCATTCCTATCATTCCTATAGTAATAGGAAGTCTAAGAATAGTTTATGATACAAGTGGTAATCATACATATATTATATTACCAATTTGTTACCGATTTGGTATTTTCTAAACGGAGCCTGGATACTTTATTTTATCGGTCCAAGTGAACCATAAATTCTTCTAAATTGATAATATTGATCCCCAATATAAATTGATCTAATTGCACTTCACGCTCCGAATGATTGATGGTGTACTCAATACAATATTTCTTGGGCGAAACGGAGGATATCTCGATCGGGGGAGAGAACGGGTAAATCCCATATGACCCAATATGTCTGACAAGTCGCACTATACGTCAACCCAAACCGCATCTTCCTCTCCAGGACTCCGAAAAGGTACTTTTGGAACACCAATGGGCATTAAATTAAAGAAAAAAATTAAGTACTATACTTTACTTTAATATGGAAACGTAACAATCACTTGTTTATTGTCTTCATCCCTTTTTTCGGTTTAGTTTATTTGATACAGAGACTGGAAGGTTTATAGAGTAAGACAGAATGAAGAAAGAAAAAATTTTCACGAAGGTATCGATCGTTTGAATGATAAACAAGTATCTATCCATTCGTTCCCCCAAAATGGGACCAATCCTCCCATTGCGTATTGGTACTTATCGGGTATAGAATAGATCTGCTTCTCTTTGTTCTTACGAACAGAATTGTTCCGTTATTTTCAATGGAATCGAATAAATATTAACCCTTTCTGATACAGAATCTACTGAAAAGGTTAGCTACATAGTATATATAGTTGTTTTTCCAATGCGATAAAATTAAAGCGACATAGTGTCTATTTTTCTTTGATAAAGGGGTATTTCCATGGGTTTGCCTTGGTATCGTGTTCATACTGTTGTATTGAATGATCCCGGTCGATTGATTTCTGTTCATATAATGCATACAGCTCTAGTTGCAGGTTGGGCCGGTTCGATGGCTTTATACGAATTGGCGGTTTTTGATCCCTCTGATCCCGTTCTTGATCCAATGTGGAGACAGGGTATGTTCGTTATACCTTTCATGACTCGTTTAGGAATAACCAATTCGTGGGGTGGTTGGAGTATTTCAGGAGCAACTGTAACGAATCCGGGTATTTGGAGTTATGAAGGTGTGGCAGGGGCACATATTGTGTTTTCTGGCTTGTGCTTCTTGGCAGCTATCTGGCATTGGGTATATTGGGACCTAGAAATATTCACTGATGAACGTACAGGAAAACCTTCGTTGGATTTGCCCAAGATCTTTGGAATTCATTTATTTCTCTCAGGGGTGGCTTGCTTTGGCTTTGGCGCATTTCATGTAACAGGTTTGTATGGTCCTGGAATATGGGTGTCCGATCCGTATGGACTAACTGGAAAAGTACAAGCTGTAAATCCAGCATGGGGCGCGGAAGGTTTTGATCCTTTTGTTCCGGGAGGAATAGCGTCTCATCATATTGCAGCGGGTACATTAGGCATATTAGCGGGTCTATTCCATCTTAGTGTCCGTCCTCCTCAACGTCTATACAAAGGATTACGTATGGGCAATATTGAAACTGTACTTTCCAGTAGTATCGCTGCTGTTTTTTTTGCAGCTTTCGTTGTTGCTGGAACTATGTGGTATGGTTCAGCAACTACCCCAATTGAATTATTTGGTCCTACTCGTTATCAGTGGGATCAGGGATACTTTCAGCAAGAAATATATCGAAGAGTTAGCGCCGGGCTAGCCGAAAATCTGAGTTTATCAGAAGCTTGGTCTAAAGTTCCCGAAAAATTAGCTTTTTATGATTACATTGGTAATAATCCGGCAAAAGGGGGATTATTCAGAGCAGGTTCAATGGACAACGGAGATGGAATAGCTGTTGGATGGTTAGGACACCCCGTCTTTAGAGATAACGAAGGGCGTGAGCTTTTTGTACGTCGTATGCCTACTTTTTTTGAAACATTTCCGGTAGTTTTGGTAGATGAAGACGGAATTGTGAGAGCTGATGTTCCTTTTAGAAGGGCAGAATCCAAGTATAGTGTTGAACAAGTAGGTGTAACTGTTGAGTTCTATGGGGGTGAACTTAATGGAGTAAGTTATTCTGATCCTGCTACTGTGAAAAAATATGCTAGACGTGCCCAATTAGGTGAAATTTTTGAATTAGATCGGGCTACGTTGAAATCCGATGGTGTTTTTCGTAGTAGTCCGAGGGGTTGGTTCACTTTTGGACATGCTACGTTTGCTTTGCTCTTCTTTTTCGGCCACATTTGGCATGGCTCTAGAACCTTGTTCAGAGATGTTTTTGCTGGTATTGATCCAGATTTGGATGCTCAAGTCGAATTTGGAACATTCCAAAAACTTGGAGATCCAACTACAAAGAGACAAGTAGTCTGATACGACATTTCGGTGGTATCTTTCGCCTCTATTTTTTTTTGATTTGACATCGGGTACTCGGGAAATCTTGACGTGAATCACCATCTTTTCTTTGCCTCTTTTTCTTTCTTTATATGGTAAATGATCCCAAAATGAATAGGTGTGGAAGCTATAATTGTAAACCACGATCGAATCCATGGAAGCATTGGTTTATACATTCCTTTTAGTCTCGACTTTAGGAATAATTTTTTTCGCTATCTTTTTTCGAGAACCTCCTAAGGTTCCAACTAAAAAATGAAATAATTTTTTTAAATGATTCAATTGAAGTAATGAGTCTCCCAATATGGGAGGCTCATTACTTTAACTAGTCCCCGTGTTCTTCGAATGGATCTCTTAGTTGTTGAGAGGGTTGCCCAAAAGCGGTATATAAGGCGTACCCAGTAAAGCTTACAAGTAAACCAGATATGGAGATGGCGACTAGGGTTGCTGTTTCCATTTTTAGATAATTTCAAGATCACAATGGATCTACGATAAGATCGTTTATTTACAACTACAACGGAATAGTATACAAAGTCAACAGATCTCAACCAATCATTAAATAGGATTTATGGCTACACAAACCGTTGAGGATAGTTCTGGATCTGGGGCAAGACCAAGACGAACTAATGTAGGGAGTTTATTGAAACCATTGAATTCAGAATATGGTAAAGTTGCTCCGGGATGGGGGACTACACCACTTATGGGGGTCGCAATGGCTCTATTTGCGATATTCCTATCTATTATTTTAGAAATTTATAATTCCTCCGTTTTACTGGATGGAATTGGAATGAGTTAGGTTTATTAAGAACTATGAAGTTCTAGTCTTTCAATCAAAGAAAAAATGACTTTACTTAAGATTTGGATTTCTAGACCATTCTGGTAGTTCGACCGTGGAATTTTTTTGTTTCGGTATTTCCGGAATATGAGTGTGTGACTTGCTATAATTGATCCTATTGATAATACATAGAATGGACCTGTTATCTCTATTAAGATGATTCTACTTCGTCGGATATTTATTATAGTATCTGGAGCACGGAATATATAGAATAGATCAAGTAGAATAGATCAAGAAAAAAAGAAATAT